AAAATGATCGATTTGAAAATGTTGTACGAAATGAAATCTCACAATATTTTTTTTATACATGTCCAAGTGATGGAAAAAAAAGAATATCTTTTACATATCCACTCAGTTTATACACTTTTTCAGAAATGATAGAACGGAAAATTTTTTTGTACACGACAGAAAAAGTATCCCGTGAGGGCCTGTATAATTATTGGGTTTATACCAATGAACAAAAGAAGTACAACATAAATAATGAATTATTAAGTCGGATAAAAGTTCTAGAAAAAGAAAAGAGATCTCTTGTTATAGATATGCTCGAAAAAAGGACCAGATTGTACAATGATGAAAATGAACAAAAATGCTTGCACAAAACATATGATCCTCTTTTGAATGGACCATATCGCGGAACAATAAAAAAATTATATTCAAAGAATGATTTAATCAGCAATAGAAATAGAACAACGGAAGATGCCATAGAAACGTTTTGGATAAATAAGATTCATGATATACTTTATATATATAATGATTCCCGAAAATTTGAACATCAAAAAAATTTACTTGATGGGGAATCGGTATTGAATTTTATTGGAAATTCTTTATCCTCAATATCAATAGGGAAATTTTCTTTTGAATCCACACATAGTTTTAATTTGAAAAAATTTTCTTTGTTGTCTTTATTAGCAGAACAAAAAACGATTGATTTAGAAAGTCAAGCAAAAGCTTTAAAATTTCGAATTGATGGAATTACAACTGATCTCAATGATGAAACGACAATTAGAAATAAATCTATTGGAATAGAAGAAATTTTGAAAAAGGTTCCTCGATGGTCATATAAATTGACCAATGGTTTAGAAGAAGAGGACGAAAATGAAGAAGAATCAACGGAAGATCCCGGGCTTCGTTCAAGAAAAGCCAAACGTGTGGTAATTTATACTGATAACGATCAAAATACCAATTCTATTACTACTAATAATAGTATTAGTAATAATGATGAAGTGGAAGAAGTAGCTTTGATACGTTACTCACAACAATCTGATTTTCGTCGGGATATAATCAAAGGATCCATGCGTGCTCAAAGACGTAAAACAGTTACTTGGGAAATGTTTCAAGCAAATATGCATTCTGCACTTTTTTTGGATCGAATAGACAAAACATTTTTTTTCTCTTTTTTTGATATATCTGAAATGAGAAATAGAATTTTTAGGAATTGGCTGAGAAGAGAACCAGAATTGAGAATTTCCGAATGTGAAGAAGAGACAAAAGAAAAGGGGAAAAAATACAAGGAAAAGAAAGAGGAAAATAAACGGATACGGATAGCAATATCCGAAACTTGGGATACCATTATATTTGCTCAAGCAATAAGGGGTTCCATGTTAATAACGCAATCTTTTCTTAGAAAATACATTATATTGCCCTCATTGATAATAGCTAAAAATATCGGTCGTATATTATTATTCCAATTCCCCGAGTGGGACGAGGATTTGAAAGAATGGAATAGGGAAATGCATGTTAAATGCACCTATAATGGTGTTCAATTATCAGAAACAGAATTTCCAAAGGATTGGTTAACAGACGGTATTCAGATAAAGATTCTATTTCCTTTCTGTCTGAAACCTTGGCGAAAGCCTAAGGTACGATCTAATCTAACGAAAAAAAAAAGAAAAAAAGAAAATTTTTGTTTTTTAACAATCTGGGGAATGGAAGCAGAGCTTCCCTTCGGTTCTCCCCGAAAACAATCTCCTTTTTTTGAACCTATTTATAAGGAACTCGAAAAAAAAATTCGAAAAGTAAAAAAAAAAATTTTTCGAGTTTTAAGAGTTTTCAAAGAAAGAAAAAAATGGTTTCTGAAAGTTAGGAAAGAAAGAACGGGATGGATCCTCCCAATAGTTCTAATTCGAAAACAAATAATGAAAGAATTTGAAAAAGTAAACCCAATTTTCTTATTTAAATTGAGTAAAGTGAAAGTATATGAACCACATGAAAAGAAAAAAAATGACAAAACTCCTAATAAGATTACTCGTGAATCGAGTATTCAAATTCGATCTATGAATTGGACAAGTTATTCACTCATAGAAAAAAAAATGAAAGATCTTGCCGATAGGACACTCACAACAAGGAATCAAATAGAACAAATCACAAAAGACAATAAAAAAATAGCTATAATTTGTGATGGTAAAAGATTGGAATCGTGTAAAAATATTTTTCAGATACTCAAAAGACAATACATTCGATTATTACGTAAATCAGATTATTTTATGAAATCTTTCATCGAAAAAATATACATGAATATCTTCCATATTTTCAGTATCAATATACAACTTTTCTTTGAATCAAAAAAAAAAAATTTGAATAAATCTACCATTTACAACGATGAAACAAATCAAAATACAATGAACTTTATTTCGACTCTAAAAAAGTCCTTTTCTAATAGTATTAATAGTACTACTCTTATTACTGAAATTAGTAATAATTCAAATATTTATTACAACTTATCCTCCTTGTCTCAAGCATATGTATTTTACATATTATCGCAAACTCAATTATTTAACAAGTATGACTTGAGATCTATACTTCACTATGACAGAACTTATCCATTTCTTAGGGATACAATTAAGAATTATTGTATGACACAAGGAATATTTGATACCAAATCAAGGTACAAGAAAATTCATAAGTCTGAAATAAATGAATGGAAAAACTGGTTAAGGGATCATTATCAATACAAATTATCTCAGACGAAATGGTTTCGATTAGTACCCCAAAAATGGGGAAATAAAGTAAATAAACATTATATAATTCAAAATAAAGATAAAGACTCAATAAAATTGGATTCATATAAAAAAGAAAAAGACCAATTAATTCATTACATGAAACAAAATCATAATTATGATGCAGTGGATTCATTAACGAGTCAAAAAGAAAAATTGAAAAAACACTACAGATATGATCTTTTATCACATGAATATATGAATTATGGGAATAGAGAGGACTCATATATTTATGAATCCACATTACAAGTAAATGGGAACCAAGAAATTCCATATAATTTATACACAATGAAAGCCGAATCATATTATATATTAATAACTATAGTTATTAATGATTACCTGGAGGAAGGATATATTGTTGATATGGATCAAAATATGAATAGAAAATATTTTGATTCTAGAATTCTTTGTTTTTCTATTAGAAAAAATATTGATATTGAAGCTTGGATCAATGCGCATATCGATACCAAGATTAATAAAAATCTTAAGACTGAAACTAATAATTATCAAAAACTTGAAAAAAAAAAACTTTTTGTTTTTGATTGGATAGGAATGAATGAAGAAAGATTATATCATAAGATATCAAATCCAGAACCTTGGTTCTTCCCAGAATTTGGGCTACTTTTTAATGCGTATAAAATTAAACCACAGATCATACCAATTCAATTACTTTTTTTTAATTTTGATTTCTATGAAAATCTTAGTCAATCTAATAACATTAACTTAAATCAAAAAAAGAATCCTCATATATCATCTAATCAAAAAGAATATCTTGAATTTGAAAATTCCAACCAAGAAAAAAATGAACAACAAGGCCAAGGAGATCTTAGATCAGATCTACGAAAACAAAAAAAAAAAAAAGATGTTGAAGAGAATCATACGAAATCAGAAATTAAAAAACATAAAAAGAAAAAACAATCCAAAAGCAATAAGGAAGCAGAACTCTATTTTTTCTTGAAAAAATATTTCCTTTTTCAATTAAGATGGGATGACTCCTTGAATCAAAGAATGATCGATAATATCAAGGTATATTGTCTCCTACTTAGACTAATAAATACAAAGGAAATTGTTATATCCTCGATTCAAAGAGGAGAGATGTGTCTGGATGTGATGCTGATTCAAAAGGATCTAGCTCTTACAGAACTAATAAAAAAAGGAATATTGATTATCGAACCAATTCGTCTATTTCTAGAAAGGGGTGTAAAATTGATTATATATCAAACCATAGGTATTTCATTGATCAATAAGAACCAAACTAATGGAAAATACCTAAAAAAAAGATATGTTGATAAGAAAAGTTTCGATAGATACATTGGACGATATAACAATATGCTTGCGAATGGAGACAAAAATCATTATGATTTTTTTGTTCCTGAAAATATTCTATCTCCTAGACGTCGTAGAGAATTAAGAATTCTAATTTGTTTCAATTCCTGTAATTGGAATGTTGTGGATAGAAATCCAGCATTTTGCAATGAAAACAAGATAAAAAACTACAGACAATTTTTGAATAAGCATCTTAATACAGATACAAATAAATTCACTACAGATACAAATAAATTCACTAAATTCAAATTCTTTCTTTGGCCCAATTACCGATTAGAAGATTTAGCTTGTATGAATCGTTATTGGTTTGATACCAATAATGGCAGTCGATTCAGTATGTCAAGGATACATATGTATCCGCGATTCAGAATTATCTAATGATATATTTCCTATCTAATCAGATAATATGCGAGATATCTAGTAGATAAAAGAAAAAAAAAAATATACATATATCCTGTTACATTCTAGTACATGATACTTGATTAAATAGTGTATTCATATCCATTCAACTGGATCTAGGAGGAAATCCGCAGAATCTTTTTTTTTTTTTATATACAAAGAAATCATTCTCTTTCGTGAATGCAAAAATACCCTTTTCTATTTTCTATCTAATCAAATTTTCAATTCGATTTGGATGAAGTCAAAAAGTGGTATATGAATAAATCTAAATTTTTATCTGGTAGAGACAAAAATTACTGGCATAATAATTTATTATTTTTCCCGATCGGTAAAATCCACAAAAAAGAAAGAAAAAGATGAAAAAAATTTATGATCAAAAATTCATTCATCTCAGTTATTCCACAAGAAGAAAAAGAGAAAAACAAGGGATCTGTTGAATTTCAAGTATTCAGTTTCACCAATAAGATACGTAGACTTACTTCCCATTTAGAATTGCACAAAAAGGATTTTTTATCGCAAAGAGGTCTACGAAAAATTCTGGGAAAACGTCAACGACTGCTGACTTATTTGTCAAAGAAAAATGGAGTACGTTATAAGAAATTAATTGGTCAGTTGGATATTCGGGAACCAAAAATTCATTAATTTAAAAATTTCAAGATTCGTTTTGAATTTATTATTAGTTATGAGATTTTTCCTTTTAATGAAAAATTTAGGAAATAATGAATCGGGGAAGAAAAAATATGACTGTACCGGATACAAGAAAGGGTTTGATGATAGTCAATATGGGTCCTCACCACCCATCAATGCATGGTGTTCTTCGACTGATCGTTACTCTCGAGGGTGAAGATGTTATTGACTGTGAACCCATATTGGGCTATTTACACAGAGGAATGGAAAAAATAGCAGAAAACCGAACAATTATACAATATCTGCCTTATGTAACACGTTGGGATTATTTAGCTACTATGTTCACAGAGGCAATAACGGTAAATGCGCCAGAACAGTTGGGAAATGTTCAAGTACCCCAAAGAGCGAGTTATATAAGAGTAATTATGCTAGAACTGAGTCGTATAGCTTCTCATTTGTTATGGCTTGGACCTTTTATGGCGGATATTGGTGCACAAACTCCCTTTTTCTATATTTTCAGAGAGAGGGAATTACTATATGATTTATTTGAAGCTTCTACAGGTATGCGAATGATGCATAATTATTTCCGTATCGGAGGAGTAGCTGCTGATCTACCTTATGGATGGATAGATAAATGTTTGGATTTCTGCGATTATTTTTTAACCAGAGTTGCTGAATATGAAAAACTTATTACGCGGAATCCCATTTTTTTGGACCGAGTTGAAGGAGTGGGCATTATTGGTGGGGAGGAAGCAATAAATTGGGGCTTATCAGGACCCATGTTACGAGCTTCTGGAATACCATGGGATCTTCGTAAAGTTGATCATTATGAGTGTTACAATGAATTCGATTGGGAAGTCCAATGGCAAAAAGAAGGAGATTCATTAGCTCGTTATTTAGTACGAATAGGTGAAATGACGGAGTCCATAAAAATTATTCAACAGGCTATAGAAGGAATTCCGGGGGGGCCCTATGAGAATTTGGAAGTCCGACGCTTTGATTTTGATAGAGCAAAAAATTCTGAATGGAATGATTTGGAATATGGATTCATTAGTAAAAAACCTTCACCCAATTTTGAATTGTCGAAACAAGAACTTTATATGAGAGTAGAAGCCCCAAAAGGAGAATTAGGAATTTATATGATAGGAGATAATAGTGTTTTCCCTTGGAGATGGAAAATTCGTCCACCCGGTTTCATCAATTTGCAAATTCTTCCCCAATTAGTTAAAAGAATGAAATTGGCTGATATCATGACGATACTAGGTAGTATAGATATCATTATGGGAGAAGTTGATCGTTGAAATGATAATTGATATGACAGAAGTGCAAGCTATCAATTCTTTTTCTAGTTCGGAATCCGTAAAAGAAGTCTATGGACTCATATCGCTGTTTATCCCCATTTTGTCCCTTATATTAGGAATCATAATAGGGGTACTCGTAATTGTGTGGTTAGAAAGAGAAATATCCGCAGCGATACAACAACGTATTGGGCCTGAATATGCTGGCCCATTGGGAATTCTTCAAGCTATAGCGGATGGGACCAAACTACTTTTTAAAGAGGACCTTTTCCCATCTAGAGGTAATATTCGTTTGTTTAGTATTGGACCGTCTCTAGCGGTTATATCGATTTTACTAAGTTATTTAGTAATGCCCTTCGGGTATCGTCTTGTTTTAGCCGATCTCAGTATCGGTGTTTTTTTATGGATCGCCATTTCAAGTATTGCCCCTATTGGGCTTCTTATGTCAGGATATGGCTCGAATAATAAATATTCCTTTTCGGGTGGTCTACGGGCTGCTGCTCAATCTATTAGTTATGAAATACCATTAACTCTATGTGTGTTATCAATATCTCTACGTGCGATTCGTTGGAACATGAACTTTTTCCTTCTCTACTCGAAATAAAGAAAAGAGCTTGAACATATTGAATAGATATTCCCCTTTTTATTTATCATTCGGATTGATGAGTTAAACCAGATAGTTATATGAGTGAAAGAAAACAGCCTCTAAATTCGCAGTAAGAAGACAAAATCTCATTCCCTATGTACAAGAATAAAATGGAAGTAAACATAAGATAAGCAGTGTAAACAGTTTACCCCAAGATTAGATTCTTTGATTAGTTATCATATCTTGAAGCGGGCACAAAAGATCAACTGTATGGAGTTTCCACTACTGTTTTGTATGTATTACCATACCTGGGATCAATCTAAAATAGTGGACGGTTAGAAACACTAAGGTACACAAAAGATTAGTAATGGAGATAGTTTTAGGTAGGAAAAAAGAGGTATTTCCACATAAAAAGAATCATAAGAAGGGCTTTAAGTTGGTAGAAATGATCAAGCAGTACTTCCTCAAAATTCCGATCTAGAGTATGCTCCTATTCACTGATTAAGGGAATGACTATAAAGAACGAATTAATCCTTTTTTCGAAGTAGCTTCTTCTCAGAAAGAAGAACAGGAACAAAAGAAATGGAATACATACAATAATACAGACAATAAAAATATATATAGATAGAATAAGAAAAATGAAGAAAAAAAATAAATATTTTTTTTCTTCTATCCATACATATGGAATTCTTATCATGATTCATGAAATGAACTAGTCTCTAATTCTTTAATATCTATTGACATAACAAGTATTTTATTAAAGGATTAAGTTATTACTGAAACAAAGATAAATTTGAATTCTAAAGGATGAGAATGAGATCAATTCGGAAGTGCTTTTTTTTTCTTATTCTAGCAGACGGAATTTCATTGGTCTAATTTGGGATTATGTGATGTATCTTTATTCTTCTATTTACCTACAAAGATGTTGACGAAATTGGTCCTTACATTTATTTGTAACCATAGAGGAGCCGTATGAAGCTGAGGTCTCATGTACGGTTTTGGAATAGCGATAGGAACAGTGAGTGATGTTATTATCGACTATGATTATCTAATAGTTTAAGTACAGTTGATATAGTTGAGGCGCAGTCAAAATATGGTTTTTGGGGGTGGAATCTATGGCGTCAACCTATAGGATTTCTAGTTTTTCTAATTTCTTCTCTAGCAGAATGTGAGAGATTACCTTTTGATTTACCAGAAGCAGAAGAGGAATTAGTAGCAGGTTATCAAACCGAATATTCAGGTATCAAATACGGTTTATTTTACGTTGCTTCTTACCTAAATTTATTAGTTTCTTCATTATTTGTAACAGTTCTTTACTTAGGTGGGTGGAATTTATTTATTCCATACATATTCATTCCCGAGCTTTTGGTAAAAAATAAAATGGTTGTAGTCTTTGGAATGACAATTGGTATCTTTATTACATTAGTTAAAGCTTATTTGTTTCTGTTCATTTCTATCACAACAAGATGGACTTTACCTAGGATGAGAATGGATCAGCTATTAAATCTTGGATGGAAATTTCTTTTACCTATCTCTTTAGGTAATCTATTATTGACAACTTCTTTTCAACTTGTTTCACTATAAATAATAGAATATGATAACGATATTCTAGATTCCTAACCTTTCTCAAACAAGAAAAAGAAACATCACTTTATTCATGGATATCTACAATATGTTCCCTATGGTGACTGGGTTCATAAATTACGGTCAACAAACAATACGAGCTGCAAGGTACATTGGTCAAAGTTTTATAATTACCCTATCTCACACAAATCGTTTACCTGTAACTATTCAATATCCTTATGAAAAATCAATCGCATCAGAGCGTTTCCGTGGGCGAATTCACTTTGAATTTGATAAATGTATTGCTTGTGAAGTATGTGTTCGTGTATGTCCAATAGATCTACCCGTTGTTGATTGGAGATTAGAAAAAAATATAAAAAAAAAACAATTGCTTAATTACAGTATTGATTTTGGATTCTGTATATTTTGTGGTAACTGTGTCGAGTATTGTCCAACAAACTGTTTATCAATGACTGAAGAATATGAACTTTCCACTTATGATCGTCACGAGTTGAATTATAATCAAATTGCTTTGGGACGATTACCGATGTCAGTAATTGGAGATTACACAATTCAAACAGTTCTGAATTGGACTCAAATCAAAATAGACAAGAATAAACTACCTGATTCGAGAACGATTACCAATTACTAAGATTTTGTTTTAATATAGAACTTTTTTTCATTTTGGTTGATTAGTAACTCTTAATACTAACTATAATATAACCATTTAGTATTGAGAATTATTGTTTGATTTAAGCTGAAAATAAATTTTCCTCATAATTTATTTCGGAATAAACAATTTGAATTACTCTTTTTCGAATAAAAATAGGAATAAGATTAAATTCAATTAGAAACATTTCATATACAAGAAAAAATAGAGTAACCCTTTTTCTGAATCATTCAGTAAGGTCATGAAATATTTCGACTTATTTATCTCTTATTTTATACATAATGGATTTACTTGGACCAATACATGATATTCTTGTAATATTTCTGGGATCAGTTCTTATATTAGGGGGTTTGGGAGTAGTATTACTTACCAATCTAATTTATTCTGCCTTTTCATTGGGATGGGTTCTTTTTTGTATATCCTTATTCTATATTTCATCAAACTCCTATTTTGTAGCTGCTGCGCAGCTCCTTATTTATGTGGGAGCCATAAATGTCTTAATTATATTTGCTGTAATGTTCATAAGTGGTTCAGAATATTCTAATGATTCCCATCTTTGGACCATTGGGGATGGGGTCACTTCAGTGGTTTGTACAAGTATTTTTTTTTCACTAATTACTACTATCCCAGATACATCATGGTACGGGATTATTTGGACTACAAGATCAAACCAAATTATAGAGCAGGACCTAATAAGTAATGTTCAACAAATTGGGATTCATTTATCAACAAATTTTTATCTTCCGTTTGAACTTATTTCGATAATTCTTTTAATTTCTTTAATAGGTGCAATTACTATGGCTCGTCAATAATAAATACTTAGAATTTCAAATTCTAAATAAAATAAAAAATAGAAAGGTTTTCGTTAAATTTATTGCCAATACCCTCTTTTCTTTTGTAATTGTTCTATTTTAGTCAAGTGAATCGGTTGAATTGTTATTCGTATTGAAATTTGATGAGGAATTAGTCAATGATGTTCGAACATGTACTAGTTTTGAGTGTATATTTATTTTCTATCGGTATCTATGGATTGATCACAAGTCGAAACATGGTTAGAGCACTTATGTGTCTTGATCTTATACTAAATTCGGTTAATATTAATCTCGTAACATTTTCTGATTTATTTGATAGTCGACAATTAAAAGGAGACATTTTCTCAATCTTTGTTATAGCTGTTGCAGCTGCTGAAGCAGCTATTGGTCTAGCTATTGTTTCGTCGATCTACCGTAACAGAAAATCAACTCGTATCAATCAATCCAACTTGTTGAATAATTAGTAGCAATAATCATAAATAACCATATAAATAAAGACATATTAAGACATATATATAATATTTATTGTATAATTTAGAATTTATCTATATAATATATTCATATTGATCTGATTAACCAATTTGAATTCGCATGTGCTATGACCACGTTTGTGAAAAGTCAGAATTTCTTAGCCCTTTCCTATGAACAGATTTAGAAATATTAATCCATCTTTAGATGGATTAATAAAATTTGATAAACCACTGATTCGTCTGGTGTTTATAATATTATAATATAAATATATGATTCATTTACTATGGATTTTACCAGACCAGATCGAAAAGTTTTATGTTCAAAACTGGAATTTGTAGACCCAATGTCGCATTCAGTAAAAATTTATGATACATGTATAGGGTGTACTCAATGTGTACGAGCCTGTCCCACAGATGTATTGGAAATGATACCTTGGAATGGATGTAAAGCTAAACAAATTGCTTCTGCGCCAAGAACCGAGGACTGTGTAGGTTGTAAGAGATGTGAATCTGCTTGCCCAACAAATTTTTTGAGTGTTCGTGTTTATTTATGGCATGAAACAACTCGGAGCATGGGTCTATCTTATTGATACGTTACAAAAAACTCCACTTGAATCATTTGATTCCTTTTTACCGACAAAAACCCGTACTCGATAAAATATATTATTCCGAGCACGGGTTTTTCTGGTCAAAGCGTATCTTGTCTTTATCACGAGTTATTTTCCTTGGTTAACAATAATTGTCGTTTTGCCAATATTTGCAGCTTCTTCCATTTTTTTTCTCCCCCATAAAGGGAATAAGGTCTTTCGATGGTATACTACTTGTATTTGTTTAATGGAACTCCTCCTAACAACCTATGTATTCTGTTATCATTTCCAATTGGATGATCAATTAATCCAATTGGAGGAGGATTTCAAATGTATAAATATTTTTGATTTTCACTGGAGACTGGGAATCGATGGACTTTCCATAGGACCCATTTTACTAACAGGATTTATCACTACTTTGGCAACTTTAGCGGCTTGGCCAGTTACTCGAAATTCGCGATTGTTCTATTTACTAATGTTAGTAATGTATAGTGGTCAAATAGGATTATTTTCTTCTCGAGACCTTTTACTTTTTTTCATCATGTGGGAGTTCGAATTAATTCCTGTTTACTTACTTCTATCTATGTGGGGGGGAAAGAAACGTTTGTATTCGGCTACAAAGTTTATTTTGTACACTGCAGGGGGTTCTGTTTTTCTCTTAATAGGAGTTTTAGGTATGGGTTTATATGGTTCCAATGAACCAACATTAGATTTTGAAAGATTAGCTAATCAATCATATCCTGTAGCATTGGAAATAATATTCTATTTTGGTTTCCTTATTGCTTATGCTGTCAAATCGCCGATTATACCCCTGCATACATGGTTACCAGATACCCATGGAGAAGCACATTACAGTACATGTATGCTTCTAGCTGGAATCTTATTAAAAATGGGAGCATATGGATTGATTCGAATTAATATGGAATTATTACCCCACGCTCATTCTCTATTTTCTCCCTGGTTGGTGATAGTTGGAACGATACAAATAATCTATGCAGCTTCAACCTCTTTCGGTCAACGCAATTTAAAAAAGAGAATAGCCTGCTCCTCCGTATCTCACATGGGTTTCATAATTATAGGAATTGGTTCTATAACCGACACAGGACTTAATGGGGCTATTCTACAAATACTCTCTCATGGATTTATTGGTGCTGCACTTTTTTTCTTGTCGGGAACGAGTTGTGATAGAATACGTTTTGTTTATCTAGACGAAATGGGTGGGATATCTCTTCCAATGCCAAAAATATTTACTATGTTTAGTAGTTTCTCGATGGCTTCTCTTGCATTGCCGGGAATGAGTGGTTTTGTTGCCGAATTAGTAGTATTTTTGGGGATAATTACCAGTCCAAAATATCTTTTAATGCCAAAGATTCTAATTACTTTTGTAATGGCAATTGGAATGATATTAACTCCTATTTATTTATTGTCTATGTCACGTCAGATGTTCTATGGATACAAGTTATTCAATGTCCCAAACTCCCTTTTTGTAGATTCTGGACCGCGAGAACTATTTGTTTCGATCTGTATCTTTTTACCGGTAATAGGTATTGGTATTTATCCGGATTGCGTTTTCTCACTATCAGTTGATAAAATAGAAGGTATTTTATCTAATTATTTTCATAGATAGTTTTCATTAATGAGAAAGTATTATAATTCTGTGGTTTTCATTTACTATTTTTTATTCCCCATACAATGGAAAAAAGTGAATTCAAATTGTAATTAGATACATCTCGAGTTTTGGAGAACCACTTCCATAGTTCTCCAAAACTCGCACAAACTTTCATTATATATGGCCTGATATTCTTATCTTATGTATTTCTTTGTATTTTATGTTTATGTAATTTATTCAATTAGATTGTAATGTGAATGAACCATAACTATGTAGACCTATTCCTAATAGATTGATCCCAAAATAGCATATCCAAATTATAAGAAATCCTATAGAAGCTACAAGTGCTGGATTGGTACCTTGAAAATTGATATTTATTCTAATATGCGAATAAATCGCGAATATGGTCCAAGTAATAAATGCCCAAGTTTCTTTGGGGTCCCAATTCCAATAGGATCCCCATGCCTCATTAGCCCATACTGCTCCCGAAAGTATGCCCATGGTTAAAAAAATGAACCCTAAACTAATGATACGATAAGTCCAATAATCCAAACGCTGAGTCAATTGATATTTGTAATAATTTCGAAATGAAAGAAAAGAGGTGTTTTTAAAAACATTTCTTTTTTTATTCAAATATTCGGTCTCAGCAAAGAAAAATGACTTAATTAATAAATTTTTCCTTTTACAAAAAATATCCATGTTTTTTCGAAATGTAATAACTAAAAGAGCGACTGATAATAATGATCCGCATAAAAGAGTTGCATAGCTCAATAACATCATACTTACGTGCATCATTAACCATTGAGATTTTAGAGCAGGTACTAATATTGCAGATTGTCGCATTTCAGTTGAAAGACATGACGTGACGAAGCCTTGAGTAAAAATAACACTTGGTACGGTTATTACGCTTAAATCATTTTTATAATTCCTAAGATAGGGAATCATATGAATAATGGAGAAACTCCACGAAAGGAAGATTAATGATTCGTATAAATTACTTAACGGAAAATGCCCCGAATAAATCCACCGAGTAATTAATAATCCTGTTATAGAGAAAAAAGTGGATATTATCCCTTTTTCCGACGAATCACATAATCCTGCAATTTTGGGGATTAATAAGGTCATCAAATGAATCGTAATCACAATTGAAATGATCGAAAAAGAGATATGAGTTAATATATGTTCTAAAGTCACAAATATCATAAAAAAGGTCCCATTGCCAAATGGAAATCAGGAATTAAATATATTATAGAATGAATCTATTCTGCCCTTTTATGGGATGCCGCCACTCGGACTCGAACCGAGATGCTCTAGCACTGCTTCCTAAGAGCAGCGTGTCTACCGATTTCACCATGGCGGCTTGGCTTACTTGAAATAATAATAGTCGATTCATGTTGAATCGTCGAGATTCGACGATTCAACATGGATCGATGAATAAATACTCGTGTCTAGTCTAAATTAGACATATATATTTTATTTGAATGCTCAATCAATGATCTATCGTCATAGGGTTCAGTTTTAACAATCAATTTTCACGTCCTATAAAATTTTTCCGTAACAGTTAGAACTGGATAGTTTTGCTCTCATATGAGATATAGAACTCAGAATGGAATCGTCTTTTTTTGATGATTTTGTTCATGGATACAAAAAAAATGGATTTTAGTAACGAACAAAATCAAATAACTATACCTACTATTTCATATGTATCACAATTTCATCATTAAATCAAGAAATTTTTCTAACAATTTCGATACCTTACTTATTATTATTAAATATTACTATTCCCTATTGCGTAAATAATTCTACATTTATGATAACATATTTCTCAAATCAATTAGGTTTTGGGGCTAGGCATATAACAAAAGAATTTCAATCTCTATTACAATTGTACTTTTTCCAATTTTATTGGATTTTTCTATTGAAAAAAGTACAATTGATAGGAAAAAACAACCATCTCATGAATTAAATATATATACTCTAATGAAAATAAAAAATAATACTTAGAACCCCGTAGCATCTGTCTATTGCTAATTCTTTTGTCTATAGACAGAATTATTACTATAGATAAAAGACAAAAGAATTGGTATTCCACATACCGCAACAGTTATTATTAACTAATATGTAAGAGTTCATTAGTTAATGTGAATCATTCATCTTAAAAAGTTTAAATTTTTGCGTGTTGTGTGTATTCAAATTATTCCAGGGATTTATTATTTTTTTGTTGCACAAAAAAACTTTTTGAATGCCTAGTAGAAACCGATTTAGCTAAAGAAAAAGCTTTTATTGCAGCTAAATACCCCCTTTTCTTCCAAATATTTCTACGAATACGTTTTTTTGATATAGAAGTGCGTTTTTTTGGAACCGCCATTAAAAAAAAAAATTACTAATTTTTATTGTTCTATGTGAAAGACATGTATTGTTCAAAAAAAAATAGATTGTTCTTTCTTTTTATCTATACTTATTGCGCCAATAATAGTTTTATTTTCGTTTTTTTTTTTCATTTTCATAAAACATTTCATAACATACAAATATATAATAATAAATCATAGATAAATTCTATATAACTATATAAATATATACATATATATCATATAACATATCGTATTAACACTGGTTAATACTTGGTTAATACTAAAGTAGTTAAACAAAAGATTCCCTGGATCTTAATAAACAAAAGTTTGACTTATTAGATTTGAAGCCAATTAATAAAATTCGTAACATTTCAAATAAATTAACTAAAATAACTAGGTTTTTCATTTTTTTGAGTCGAGTTATTAGTGGCCAATATGATCCATATTCGAATCAAATATCAAATACTGTTTTGGTGTAACTTTTTCTTTACTTAAATTTCGTATATACTAGTAGTATGATTCAAAATTTCATATTTTGTATCTTAATTAAGTATCTATCTTTACTATTGAGCAGTAATATTTTCTTAGTTATTTGATCATATTATTTGCTATTTGCTTTGCCAACCGATTGTAATTTTTTTTTATTGTTCCCTTGCAATAATTGGTGAATTGAAAACAATGAAATTTTCAATTTATAAAATATAAAATAAGAGAAAAATTCGAATTTCTTTTTTTATGGAACATATATATCAATATGCGTATATAATACTCTTTCTTCCACTTCCAGTTACTATGTCAATAGGATTTGGACTTCTGTTTGTTCCGACAGCAACAAAAAATATTCGTCGTATGTGGGCTTTTGTTAGTGTTTTACTGCTAAGTATGGTTATGGGGTTTTCGGTCAATCTGGCTATTCAGCAAATAAATGGAAGTTTTATCTATCAATATCTATGTTCTTGGACCATCAATAATGATTTTTCCTTAGAGTTCGGATACTTGATCGATCCGCTTACTTCTATTATGTCATTACTAATTTCTACTGTTGGAATCATGGTTCTTATGTATAGTGACAATTATATGTCTCACGATCAGGGATATCTGAGATTTTTTGCTTATATGAGTTTTTTCAATACTTCCATGTTGGGATTAGTTACTAGTTCCAATTTGATACAAATTCATATTTTTTGGGAACTAGTGGGAATGTGTTCCTATTTATTAATAGGTTTTTGGTTCACACGACCTATTGCAGCAAGTGCTTGTCAAAAAGCTTTTGTAATTAATCGTGTAGGTGATTTTGGTTTATTATTAGGAATCTTAGGTTTTTATTGGATAACAGGTAGTTTAGAATTTAGAGATTTGTTCGAAATAGTTAATAACTTGATCCATAATAATGGGGTCAATTTACAATTTGCTATTTTATGTGCCTGTTTATTATTTCTTGGTGCAGTTGCTAAATCCGCACAATTTCCCCTTCACGTGTGGTTACCTGATGCTATGGAGGGACCTACTCCCATTTCGGCTCTTATTCATGCTGCTACTATGGTAGCAGCCGGAATTTTTCTTGTAGCACGACTTCGTCCTCTTTTTATAGTCATACCTTACATAATGAATCTCATTTCTTTAATAGGTATAATAACACTATTATTAGGAGCTACTTTGGCTCTTGCTCAAGGAGACATTAAAAGAAGTTTAGCCTATTCGACAGTGTCTCAATTGGGTTATATTATGTTAGCCCCAGGTATAGGTTCTTATCGAGCTGCTTTATTTCATTTGATCACTCATGCCTATTCTAAAGCTTTATTGTTTTTGGGATCCGGATCTATTATTCATTCAATGGAACCCGTTGTTGGATATTCGCCGGATAAAAGTCAGAATATGGTTCTTATGGGTGGTTTAAAAAAATATGTTCCAGTTACAAGAATCACGTTTTTATTAGGTACACTTTCTCTTTGTGGTATTCCACCTCTTGCTTGTTTTTGGTCCAAAGATGAAATTCTTACTGATAGTTGGTTGTATTCACCAATTTTCGCAATAATAGCTTATTTCACAGCAGGATTAACCGCATTTTATATGTTTCGAGTGTATTTACTTACTTTTGATGGCTGTTTGCGCGTTCATTTTCAAAATTATAGTAGCACTAAGCGTAGCTTGTTCTGTTCAATGTCTGTATCTGTATGGGGGAGAGAACCACTTAAAATAGACAATGAAAATTTACCTTTCTTAATCTTAAAAAGAAATATTAATAATAAGGTATTCTTTTTTTCATTTTTTTCAAAAGGTACATATAAAAATAAAATTTATAATAATGTAATAAATCGGATGCAATACTTTCGTACGTACTTTCAAAATAAATACACTTACATGTATCCTCATGAATCGGAAAATACTGTGCTATTTCCTCTGCTTGTATTAGTACTATTTACTTTGGTCATTGGATTAATAGGAATTCCTTTTG